AAAATAATGGATGACAAGAAGAACAACAGACCTTGGACACGTAACGGATCTTGAAGTACTATTTCTGCATCCCCCTGACCAAATCCACCCACATTAGGATTACTTGTTAACGGCTGATCCAGTTTGATAGATTCACCTTCTGAAACAAGAAGTTCTGGTCCTGGAGGTATAATATCAATCACTTCACGTCCATCCAATGCATCCACTATAGTTATTTCGTATCCCCCTTTTTCTTTCCGTATGATTTTTTTTACCATACCTGCTGCTGTAGCATTATACACATTATTATTACTCTTGCTCCCGTCGAGATAAATCTGACCCCTTCCCCTGTTCCCGCCTACGTATATGGGATATTTTAAGAAATGAACATCTCTCTTAGTAGTGGGATCCGGCGAAAGTATAGGAAAGGTGATTTCATTATATTTCTGACCAGGAACGGGGCCTACCACAATAATATTTTTTTTTGTAGGGCGGTAGTTTTGAAAAGACAGATTACCTATTTTTTCTTTAATCTCAGGCGAAATACGATCTGGGGGTGCCAATTCAAAGCCTTCCGGTAAAATAAGAACAGCCCCCACATTCAAAGCCCCCTTTTTACCGTTAGCAAGAACTTGTTTCACTTGCATATCATAAGGAATTCGAACAACTGCTTCGAATACAGTATCCGGAAGTACCGCTTGTGGAACCTCAATATCTACGGGCTTATTGGCTAAATGGCAATTGGCACAGACAATACGACCGGTTGCTTCTCGCGGATTTTCATAACCCTGCTGTGCAAAAATGGGATATGCATTTGAAATGGGTGTTCGAATTATTATATATATCATGATCGATATGGAAATGGATCGAGTAATCTCTTCCTTTATCCAAGAAAAAGCATTTCTAGTTTGCATGGTCTAATCATTGATCCTGAAAATTTCTACAATAAGATTAGGTAGGTCACTCACATAGTTTCCTATCCAAGATGAGGAACCCCTTTTTAATTTTTTTAATTTAAGGGGGTTAAAAAGAAGGAAAAAAAAAGAAAAGTTATCTAAAAAACTTTAAATTAAAATTGGATAGGTGGATCGTTTTTCCAGTCAGTCATTCATTGAATGATAAATTACTACAAGTGATGGAGATACGCGATTTAAATAACGGAAAATAAAATATTTTAAAATTGTATCTAAAATAACTGGAAAAGTGGAAACAAGACCAGATATTATTTGATCATTTTGAGCAAATCCAAAATCTTTATAGACGAAACCAATCATTAGTTCCCAACCATGGGTTGAATGGAATCCTATACATAAATCAGTTAATAGAAGAATAGAAAAAGCTTTTATTGTGTCACTTAAATTATATATAAATTCTCGAACCCAAGAGTTAATAAGAACAAGTTCTTGATTACCAAGAATCGAATAACCGCTTAGAATAAAGAAACATATTATATTTGTCGAGAAGTTCAAAATCGTATTGATACGATCTTCGTTGTGCGTTTTGATTAATTGGATTGTTTCTTTATAGATTCCGGTACGAAGGTTTTGTAAATGTGTTTCCGGACATTCCTTTAACATTTCATCTAAAAAAAACAGTTCCTCAAATTCAATGAATTTTTTTAGAATACTATTTTCGTGAATTTCATTCAAGAAAATTTCGGATTGCCTAGTATTCCACCAATTAATAAACCAAGATTCAATACTTTTCTTAAATGTGAACGATATACACCAGGGCAAAAAGACTATGGATGTAAGATATAGAAGAGGAATGAATGTTTTCTTTTTTGTCATTTTTCTTTTCGTCTTTAATGAACTTAACGTCATCTCATTCGTCAACTCTATATTATAAGAATTTCTATCAAGCATAAGTTCTATTACAAGTTATAGAGCTTATATATTCTCTCATTTTTTACTTGCAATTCGGGAGCTAGTCCTTGCCTTATTTTATTTATAAAGAATACATAAATAGAATAAGAAATCGAAAGAATTCACTGTCAATTCAAATGAAGAAAAAATATTGTTTTTGAAAGGATATCCATTGCTAAGATTTGAAGAGAAAATTATTACTTTTCATGAATACACGAAAGAGCACTTCGAGTTATGAATAGAATAGTCTGATTTCGAAACCAAAGAACGTCCCATCTATACAAATCGAAATATTTTGAAAAAAAAAAGAATCTTTTTTTTTTTTCAAAATATTTCAATCGGTACACGAAATAAATAAAGACAATTCTGAAGCTTTTTGTGCAATTAAATTTCTAGTTAAGTCCAATTCTCGTCAGTACAAAAGTGGTACACCCAAAAACATAGATAACTCAGCAGCTTTATGTGCAATTTGTGGTGGAATCAAATTATCTTCAATACGAGTCAAGGGAATAAACCCCTGTTCTATGGTTTCCATATAAACAATACTCTCATAAGTAAGGGTACGAGTAAAAATACCCCCTTCTATAACTCCTGTTATTATTCTGATGGATTGAATCTCTTTCATAGGTACTTCGAGAATAATACGACGATTTTTTCCAGGAAATCCCCAACGAAAAAAACAAACTTTTCTCTTTTTTTTATCGAAGATATCATAACCACTACCTACATCCCAAAAAATAATGCACCACAAATACAAACTAATAAAGAGACCCGCCATTCCATAGAAAGACAGCGCGGCCCCTTGTGGAATAAATGGAAAATAAATATAGTCCGGAATAAATGGAAAATCACTAATTTCCTCAGAAAAAATGAACAAATCCATACCAATATAACTGGAAATTGCAACCAATAACAACCCCAATGAACCTAACAAAATGATAAAAGCCCAAAAGAAATTGCTTATTTTTCGAGACTCCGTTACGGGATAGACGAGTAGATGGTCTAATCTCAGTAATATATTCATAATCTATTAAAATTTGTATTGAATTCAAAATTCTTATTAAAACTAAACTAAACTTTCGCTTTCTTTGTTTCTAAAGTAACTTGGCACTATTTTAATGTAAACCTTTAGGAGAAATTCATCGAATTGCTTCCAGATCTAAAAAAGTATATGAGATTTGTCCCTACTTACCGTATCTAAAAAATCTTGTTTTTTTGAACATAAAGAAATAAAGAAGCCATTGCAATTGCCGGAAAAACTAGGCCCACTAAAGGAACAAAAATGGAAGGAAAGTTTATCATAAAACGGGTACCTCGATTTACTATTTGTACCTTATAAAATAAATATTATTGTTATTTTCTATTTTTCTTCTTATTTATATTGTTATAAAGATAGTATATAATCACTAGAATTCCTATATGGTTATACTAAGTATATAGGAATTCTAGTGATTATAGCTAAGCCAAAATATCTATCTATATATAGATAGATATAGATAGATATGGACATATTATATAATTAGCTATATATGTTGAACTAAATAAATGGATTTATTTCATTTCAACTTCCATTTCTAAAAGAAACAAACATATGTATCATAATACACCCTTTTCTTATTCTTTTAATACTTTTCTTATTCTTTTAATACTTTGATCCTGTATGTTTTCATTTTTTATTTTTTTTCATAATTTCTTTTCTTTCACTGAAAAATAATCATTTTTGGCTATGCCTTATTTTTCAGTGAAAGAAAAGAAATTATGAAATTGAAATAACTCACTCAGAACTCTCTTTAAAAGAGAACGCGGTACGATTGAATCGAATAAGCCCTTATGGAATAAATATTCAGCTTCTTGTGAACCTTCGGGTACTGCCTTTTTCAATGTTTGTTCAATTACTCTTTTACCCGCAAATGCAATATAAGCATTTGGTTCGGCAATAATGATATCCCCCAACATGCCAAAACTAGCTGTCACCCCGCCAGTAGTAGGAGATGTAAGTATCGATACATAGAATAACTTTTTATTTGTTTGATAATCATATAAAGCAGAAGAGATTTTAGCCATTTGCATCAAGCTCAAACTTCCTTCTTGCATACGCGCCCCTCCAGACGCACATACCAGAATAAGAGGTAAAAGTTGATTGGTAGCATATTCTATCAAACGGGTTATTTTCTCACCTACTGTGGATCCCATACTACCCCCCATAAACTGAAAATCCATAACTCCAATTGCTACAGGAATACCATTTAGTTGACCTGTACCTGTTTGAACAGCCTCAGTTAATCCCGTTTTTCTTTGATAAGAATCAATACGATCTTTATAAGGTTCCTCTTCTGAATGAAATTCAATGGGATCCTGAGAAACCATGTCTTCATCCATAGGATTCCAAGTACCCGGATCAATCGAAAGTTCGATTCTATCAGAACTGCTCATTTTCAAATGATATCCACAGTGTTCACAAACAGAAATTTTGTATTTAAAATATTTTTTATAATTTAATTCATAACAATTTTCGCATTCAATCCAAATATTCTTATATTTTTGACTTTCATTGAGATTATTAGAACTTTCACCTATCGTAGAATTATTATCATTTGTATCATTCGTGCTAGTTATTATACTAGAACTAAATTTCTCACTTTCACTACTATTTCTGCCCTTACCAAAAATGTAACTATAAAAATAACTGTCATTGTATTTGTCACTATCACCTAAAATGAAACTATCAATACAGATTTGAGAATGAAGATAACTATCAATGCAACTATTAATGTTATTATTCCAACTAAATTTAGTATCATACATGTAATGATCGTCATCATTCTTAGAAACATTATTCAGATAGCTAGAAAAAAAACATTCCTGTTCACTTAAAAAAGAATGATCATTGCCAATATCCAAAGTTTGATTTTCAATATTTAAAAATATGGAATAATTTTTCCTCTTATTATCCCTAAGTAGAAAATTTTTATAAGATAGGAAATTCTGGATGTTACTTACACTTACTAAATAATCCAAATAACTGTAACTAGCATTGTCACTATCATTCCAACTATGAACTTTTTTATCAATATTAGTTACAATTTGGGGGTCTTCACTTACACAAGTATTTTCAATAGGATCAAGACTATCCATTGATTTACTAAATTCACACCTGTATTCTAACTTCCTATAAAACAACATAGAATTGAACCAACATTTTTCCATAGAGTTTTTTCCTCTATTAAAAAAAATATAAAATAGATGTATAGTCATTGGATGAAAAATCAAATAAAATAAATATTCCATTTTTAATATTCTATCTCATTCTTTACTATCAAAAAAAGTATATAAATCAAATAACTAGGATTCGTAACTGATAATAATAAAGAGCGGGTCGGTATTGAAAATGATAATAAAATAAGAAAATAAAAAAGATTAAATGAATTCTTTTTTATAATTAAAAAAATCACCTCATTGGGGGTAATGTATTTCTAAGTCCAATTACTTACTTCACTTAGTAACTATTCTTTTTCTTTTTCCTATATTCTATCTTTTATCTCTATCCATTTTTTCATTTTGTTTTTATTTACATTCTATATAAACAACAAGAAATAAAAGATTAGGTATGAATATAACAAAAGAGCGGGGGGATAAAAGATAAATAAAAAAAAAGTTTTTTAAATCTATATACAAGTCATCCACACCCCTCTACCCCTCTTTTTTTTTATTTCATTAATTGAATTTCGTTTGTTGATTCGAGCTAAGTTCCATAAAAACACCTGCCTTTTTTGAAATATCCTGAACAGTTCCTGTAGGTTGAGCGCCTTGTTCAAGGAAATATAGAATAACAGGAATATTTAAATAAGTTTGATTCTTTATTGGATCATAATAACCCACTTTCCGAAGATCTCGCCCCTCTCTTCGGGATCGAACATCGATTGCAACGATTCGATAAACGGCTCATTGGGATAGATATAGATGAATAATGCCCCCCCCTAGAAACGTATAAGAAGTTTTATCCTCGTACGGCTCGAGGAAATAAAAAATTATATGTATGTATAAAATTATGATGTCAAATAAATCAATAAAATCATCAAATCAATTAAACTATGACTTAAGTATTTTTCTTTCGTATTTTTCTTTATGAAAAAGAAAAACAACTTCTCATATTTGTAACCCCATAACTCAAATTGGATAATTCTCAAATAACTAAAACGAAAACAAAGCCTTTAGCTATTTAGCTATTTCATTTATTGAGTGGTCTCTACCCCCTTTTCTTGCCCGTGTTTCGTTTCTTTAGAATCTTTTTTTTTTCGAATAGAATGAGAATGGATGAGACAATTTGAAAATGGTATTTACTTGTTCCATGATCTTTTAGCTTTTATTTGAATCATTGGGTTTAGACATTACTTCGAGAATCTTAAATCTTTTCAAAAATGGCAGCAACATACCATTTTGATTTCTCTGAAACAATCATACAAAAAGTGAATTCCCGCGGATAAACTTTTGATCTAAATAGTTTTACTAATTCCAACAATTTTTTTGAACCTTTCTCAAATTGGATCCTTTCTTTTTTTCTATCAAAAATTTACTTACGAAGTTGTTCTAACTTATTAATTTTCACTAACCTTAGATACTTGCCCCTGAGAAATGAAAAACTCGAGCTCCATCATGTACTATTTACATCATCAACCCCCTTCCCGCCCCCAAAACAATAAGTTCTAGTGGAACAGAACAAATGATGTCGAGCCAAGAGCATATTGATTTCTATATACTAGAAAAAAATGGCGGATGTAAGAATCCACAGCTAATCTAATCAAGTCTTTCAAGTCGCACGTTGCTTTTTACCACATCGTTTCAAACGAAGTTTTACCATAACATTCCTTTAGCTTGGATCCAGTATGTAATTGATTCAATTATATGGAATCGTGAATAGTCATTGATTCAATCGATACATAATAATCGATCCTTTTTACGTCTCGGGTTTTCTTCTATAATAACGAAAACCTTTTTTTTTAATTATTTGTCTCTAATTTAAATCGACTTGCTGTCTAAAATGTAAATTTAAAAACAAGTCGAGTTTTTTCCTTTCTTTTAAATGTAATCATTGTAGATAAATGTAATCATTTTAGATAACTATATATTGTGAATAACTATATATCTATATAACTATAGATATAATAGATATAAATTTTTTTTTTTCAAAAAATTCCCAATTTTTCTACTTTACAAATTTTAAAAATAGAGTAGAAAATTTATTGATACAATATTGAGTTAATTTTCATTTTTTTACGTCTTTATTAAAAAAAAGGGGGGGGGGGATAATATTTATCCTGATATAAAATTTGTATTCAAATATGATATAGATCATGAATGGATATCATCTGGGACGGAAGGATTCGAACCTCCGAATAGCGGGACCAAAACCCGTTGCCTTACCGCTTGGCTACGCCCCATTTTCGATTTGATACTAATAAACACTATTATTGATATTGGTTTTTCGTCAATTCCAGTTCAAAAATTTCTATCGAAAAATTTGTTGTTAGGATTTTGATATGCGTATATCTATCTATATATAGCATAAAACTCAATTTATTGATCATTACATAAAATTCAATTAAGATATTGTATAGAAGTATGATTTCTTCGATTTTGGATTTCAGAATAAAAAGATTTTCAACTGGATAAGTTCAAATCAAAGAAGTATTTTGGAAGGTCTTATCTTATTTGATTCTTTTTTTTTTAGTTTTATTCATAAATGAATATTAATTTATTTTATTTTTTATTTATTGTATTTTTATTAATATATATATAATACAAAAAAATACAATAAAAATGAAAATTCTAATAAAAAAAAAAATAAATTTTATTTTCTTAAAAAACAAAATGTTTGTTATGCTTAATATCTTTAGTTTGGTCTGTATTTGTATTCACTCCGTACTTTATTCAAGTAATTTTTTCTCGGCGAAATTGCCCGAAGCCTACGCTTTCTTGAATCCAATTGTAGATATTATGCCAGTAATACCTTTACTTTTTTTTCTCTTAGCTTTTGTTTGGCAAGCTGCTGTAAGTTTTCGATGAGATCTTTAATTTGAGTAATGTCTTAAAAAAAATTAAGAATTTCTTAGAAAACTAAAATTCGAACATTTTCAAAATTTATAAGATCAGATAAGTCTTACAGTGTGAATTCTCAATTTCAATATTAAAATTTTTTTGTATATACAAAAAAATACGGACCATCTCATCATCTACATTTTTTAATTGAGAAATCCTAATCCTATTATTCGATTGGAACCCACCACCAATATCATACCTAGATTGCAGATATGAAAGAGTATTTTTTATAATCGGAATTTTTGATAAATAATAATCCAGGCTCGACTCTTACTACAAATCCAATCCATTTCCGAAACCCATATATACTCGCATATATACTTATATATAAGTATATATATCCTCAGAATCACTTCATTTTTTAGAAACTTAGTATTTATTAAAAGAAACAAAATGTGTAATATAAGAGAATCTATTCTCTTTCTTTGTCGTTTTTTAATTATCTTGGAGATTTTATAATGCTTACTCTAAAACTATTTGTTTACACGGTAGTGATATTCTTCGTTTCTCTTTTCATCTTCGGATTCTTATCTAACGATCCAGGACGTAACCCAGGACGTGAAGAATAATAAAAAAAAGGATTCTGTGTTTTTCTTGCTTGTGCTGGATTTTAAAATATTTTCAGAATTTTATCTACTTTACATCTTTATCTTTAACTAGTAAATAAAAAATCAAACAAACAAGTAAAACAAACAAAGACGTTCCGAAAAAAATACCAAATCATAAACGGAAACGGAAAGAGAGGGATTCGAACCCTCGGTACAAAAATTTGTACAACGGATTAGCAATCCGACGCTTTAGTCCACTCAGCCATCTCTCCCCAATTGAAAAAATAGAATTACTTTGTTTATGTGATATAACAAAAACAAGAAGAACAAAAAATGGAACTTAAAAAAAAAAAAGAGACTTCTTTATTATCTTATTTTTTATCTTATCTCTTTTTTCTATTTTTTCTATATATTATTATATTCTATAAATTATTATATTATATATTATATTATTCTATTTTTATATTCTATTTTTTAGTTTTTCTTTTTCTAGAGTCAAAGAGCCCGACCAGTACCTAGTCGGGCTCTTTGAATTCCCATGAATATTGAATAACAATGATTTATTTGAATGTATTTTATTTGAAAAATAAAAAAAAAATACTTGTAATTAAAACACGATCAAACAGAAATAAAAAATACACGGATTGATTCCTATGATATAAAACCAAAATAATAGATATCTATATCTAGATAGATATCTATATCTGTCAAAAAACACCTTCAGCAAAAACAAAATCCAAAAATGTAATTAAAACCCCGTCTTTCTAAATTCATTTCGTTAGGAGATCCTCTAATGAACCATGTCAATATTAGAATTATTAGAATATTACACCCCTCTGTTTTCTTTCTTAATTATGTCTGATTGCTTTGTTCGACAAAAGATACAATAATTGTATTGTAGCGGGTATAGTTTAGTGGTAAAAGTGCGATTCGTTCCTTGGACCCCTTTATAGTTAAGGGATCCCCCATTTGATTAAAATCCCGATCAAAAACTTTATTTCTTACTTAAAGGGAATCCTTTATACCTCTAAATGAATGATTTGCGGTATAATATACATTATCGTAATTTGTATACAAGAAGAATCAATTCTAAATTGAAAAATTGAGTTCTAAAATTATGAAACATAAGTTTTTGAAATTGGATCAATAATCCGAGTTTTTTGAGTATGAATAAAGCATCTATGGAGAAAGATATAGAAAGTCTATTTCTAATCGTAACTAAATCTTCCATTTTTTTTATAGTAGAGATTGAAGCAAAATAGCTATTAAACGATTATTTTAGTTTACTAGAGACATCAACATATTTTTTTTAGCTCGACGGAAATTTTATTCTTTTCCTAAAGATTCTCTTAAATAGAAATAGAGAACGAAGTAACTAGAAAAAACATAGATTGTTATAAAACTGCTCTTCTAGAGGGATCATCTAAAAAGCAAGGTGTTTAAAAAACCTATTCATACAAAACAAAAAGGCTGACATAGATGTTATGGGTCAATTTTTTTCCCATCTCGAAT